TTGCGTTGATTCTACTCGACAAATCATAAAGATATTGGTACATTATATATAATCTTGGGTATTTGATGTGGAATAGTAGGGACTGGTTTATCCTTACTAATCCGATTGGAGTTAGGTACATCTGGTGTTCTTATAGATGACCATTTTTTTAATGTTATTGTTACTGCCCATGCTTTTGTTATGATTTTTTTTATAGTAATGCCTATTATAATTGGCGGTTTTGGTAACTGAATACTCCCCTTACTTATTGGAGCTCCCGATATAAGTTTTCCCCGTATAAATAATATAAGATTTTGATTACTACCTCCATCATTTATTCTTTTAATTAGCTCAAGTATAGTTGAAGGTGGTGCAGGTACTGGTTGAACCGTTTATCCTCCTTTGAGGGCAATAATTGGCCATAGGGGAGCATCTGTTGATTTAGCTATTTTCTCTCTCCATTTGGCAGGTATATCTTCTATTTTAGGTGCTATTAATTTTATTACAACTATCTTCAACATACGCGCTCCAGGATTAACTATAGAACGGCTCAGCTTATTTGTTTGGTCAATTCTAGTTACAGTATTTCTTTTATTATTATCGTTACCTGTACTTGCTGGGGCTATCACCATACTTTTAACTGATCGCAATTTTAATACAAGATTCTTTGATCCTGCTGGGGGGGGAGATCCTATTTTATATCAACATTTATTTTGATTTTTCGGTCACCCAGAAGTCTACATTTTAATTTTACCAGGATTCGGAATTATTTCCCATATTTTAGGTAATATTTCTTCAAAACAACCTTTTGGTACTTTAGGGATAATTTATGCAATAGTTTCCATTGGCATTTTAGGTTTTATTGTCTGAGCCCATCACATGTTTACAGTTGGAATAGATGTTGATACTCGTGCATATTTTACTGCTGCTACTATAATCATTGCAGTACCTACAGGAATTAAAGTCTTTAGATGGCTAATAACAATTTATGGTATAAACACCAAATTTGACGCCTCTATATATTGAGTTTTAGGTTTTATTTTCCTATTTACATTAGGGGGACTCACAGGTATTGTTTTATCAAACTCCTCTTTAGATATTGTTTTACACGATACTTATTATGTAGTAGCTCATTTTCACTATGTATTATCTATAGGTGCAGTTTTTGCTATTTTTGCTGGATTTGTTTACTGATTTCCTGTAATAACTGGATTAAACCTACATGAACGAATAGCTAAGGCTCAATTCATTATTATGTTTATCGCTGTGAATTTAACTTTTTTTCCTCAACACTTCTTGGGTTTATCGGGTATGCCTCGCCGCTATTCAGACTATCCGGACACTTATTTTAAATGAAATCAAATTTCTTCTTTTGGTTCTCTAATATCTATTTTTGCTGTTATTTTATTTATTATAATAGTATGAGAGGCATTTTTAGCTCAACGATCAGTTGCTTTTAGAAGAGCCGCTTTATACTCCCAAGAATGAACAACCAATAGATTCCCTCCCGACTTTCACAGAAATACAATTCCAAGAATTTCTGTTCTTTAAATAAATTAGTAATACACCAAGCCTATCACTTACAATGATACAACGTTATAGTAAATAACTATTACTTCTATTTTTTTTTAAAAAATATTTTAAAAATAGTTTACTTCAATGTAATATAAATTAAGATAAAGTTATTTTCTTACCTTTTGCATAATGGTGTCACTATAAGTCTCCTATATTTTAATTTCCCGAAAAAGAAAGATCTATTTAGTAAAGTGCTATTAGGAAATAACATACTGTTGAAAAATTAATATATAGTACTAATTAGGAGCGAAACACTCACAATTTCTTAGATATCTGGATAAAATTAAAATATATAAAGTATATAGAACATTTAATAAGTGATAAGATTTATTAAACCTAGAGTATAAAATTAAAATATAAAATTCTAAGAAAATATCTAAAAAATTTTAAATATAACAACATAACTTTTTCCCTAACCTTCTGAAATAAATTTACATGTCTTTATACTACACTAAGCTATAATTAATGTTATAATAAGTATATTAATCAGAATTTATAAGTAAGTAACTCGGCAAAAATTTTTACCAACTGTTTATCAAAAACATTGCTTTTAGATATAATTAAAAGTAAAACCTGCCCAATGAGATCTTATTTCTTTAATGGCCGCAGTACTTTGACTGTGCTAAGGTAGCATAATAATTTGGCTTTTAATTAAAGTCGGGAATGAAAGGGATAATGGTAATAAACTGTCTCATAGTTAACTTTATAAAAATTATTTTTAAAGGTGAAAATACCTTTAGTATTTTAAATTAGACGAGAAGACCCTATGAATTATTACTAATGTAAGAATTACTTATTAAGTTTTTGTTGGGGCAACAAAGTTAAAATACTCCATCTTTAACTAACTTAATTTAATAATATTTTGGAAAGTACTTCATAGAATAATATAAATTACCATAGGGATAACAGCATAATTATTTTAATAGATTATGACCTCGATGTTGGATTAGGGACATTAATTATTAGCCATTATTAATGATAGTTCTGTTCGAACTTATAACCTTACATGATCTGAGTTCAGACCGGCGTAAGCCAGGTCAGTTTCTATCTATTTGCTTTAGTATATTAGTACGAAAGGATTGTATACTATTATTTACAGATTTTAATTTTGGCAGAAATATATGCGTTTAACTTAGAATTAAATAATACTCTTTAGTAATTAAAATTAAAAGAAGTTTTGGCAAAACATTAACTTTGGGAGTTAAAAAATAAATATTATTTACTTTTAAATGGTCGTATATTTTATAAAGAAAAATTACTTTGCAAGTAATAAGAAGTAGCAATCTATTTACTGCCAAAAAATCTTATTGTCTTTATATTTATACGTATCTATACTTTCTTTATGATTAGTTTATATTTTAATTGCTTATTTAAATACCCCTATAGCTTATGGTGGTGCACTAATCTTCTTAAGATTGCTAATATCTATACAAATTAGATTAATAATAAGAAGCTGATATGGGTTTCTTTTATTCCTAGTCTATATTGGGGGGATACTAATTCTTTTTATATATATAATTATATTAAGGAGAAACTTTGTGTTTACATCTACTAATCCTATTCTAGCAATAACCTTTTCCATTACTTTCCTATTTGTTATAAAAATAAGTAGTAATTATCTAAAATCTATTTTAAGAGTTAGTATACAGCAATGTAGCGCAGACATGATAATTGGACTATTCTTAGCTTTAGCTGTGCTACTGCTATTAGTATTTTTCTCTATTGTATTTATAATCCTTAAGAAAAATAAGTCAATTATCGTAATTGAACAAAATTAACCGTTTACCTCTATTATTATTATTTACTACTCTAGTAAGAGTTTTCTTAAGCTTCTTTATATTTAAGTTTCAATCAAAAACCTATCTTTTAGAAGTTCAACTCATAAATAATAACATATCTAATTTAACAATATTAATAATTTTTGATAAAATTAGATTAAGGTTTAGAATAATAGTAATATTAATTTCTAGATGTGTATTTATATTTTCATGCAGCTATATAAAACTTGATCCTTATAAATTCCGATTCAGACTAATTTTACTAATGTTCGTACTATCTATAAATATTTTAATTTTTTCGGGGTCACTTTTCTTATTGCTTTTAGGCTGAGATGGATTAGGAATCTCCTCATTTATACTAATCATTTACTATCAAAATAAAACAAGGCTAAGAGGCGGGTACTTAACACTCCTAACTAACCGAGTAGGTGATGTATTAATTATCCTTAGAATTCCTATTTTATTATTTAATGGGTCATTTAACATTTTTCCTATTGATATGTCATATCAGAATCTATTATTGGTTTTATCTTTTGCAGCTTTAACTAAAAGAGCACAATATCCTTTTAGGGCTTGACTACCCGCAGCAATAGCTGCTCCTACCCCTGTTAGGGCTTTAGTACACTCTTCAACACTTGTAACTGCAGGAGTTTATCTTATTATTCGACTTTCTTATAATCTTTCTTGTATAAATCCATTTTCTAATGCTCTATTATTTTGTGGGGCTATCACCAGATTATTAGGGGGAATTAGGGCTACTTACGAAAATGATATTAAAAAGATTATTGCATTCTCTACTCTAAGTCAACTTGGACTTATAATATTTTGCTTAGGAATAAATATACCAAACTTAGCTTTGCTTCACCTTTATACACATGCTACTTTTAAAGCGCTCTTATTCCTTAGAGCCGGTTTGATTTTAATATTAACATTTGGAAACCAAGATATACGCAATTTAGGAACAATTCTAATACACAGTCCTATAATTTTAACTTTTTTTAATATTAGTAGACTATGTTTAATAGGGGCCCCATTTGTTAGTGCATTTTACTCAAAGCATGTTATTTATGAAATAATATTCATAGGAAATTTAAATTTATTTAGGGTATTAATTATAATAGTTAGCATAACACTAACTGGAATTTACTCAATTCGTACTATTAAAATCCTTAGGTGAAGAAATATTAATAATAACACCACTTCATCATTTATATCTTTGAATTTTTACTGACCCTTAATCACCTTATTCCTTTTATCTATTACCAGAGGAAAATGATTCTCCTTATTAAATATTAGCTGAATGCATCACTGTTTTATTCCTATATTTTTTCAAACACTTATAAATATAATAATCCTATTAGGATTATTAATTGCTCTTTTAATAAAATCGCCTAAAAAAAGATTTCCTTTTGCAAGTATATTTTTTTTATGGAGTTCATCTAACAAAATAAACATATATATAACCCCCCTGTTAAAATATTCTAATACCTTAGATTATGGTTGATTTGAGCCTTACACTCTGTTAAAATTAAATATACTTAAATTTAGTTTATTTATAAATAAGAGATTCAATTTACCTAACCATATCCTACTACACTTAACACGAGGCCTATATATAACAGTTTTTATAATAATTCTATGCTTATATTTTTAATTAAATCAACCCTTCTTTGTTTATGTGTATTAATCGCAGTAGCTTTCTTTACACTCTTAGAACGAAAAATTTTAGGATATATGCAAATCCGAAAAGGACCTAATAAAGTTGGATATTGAGGAATCCTTCAACCTTTATCGGATGCTTTGAAACTTTTTCTTAAGGAAAAAGTTTCTTTAGTATTGTCTAATAATTTTTTATTTATTGCATCACCAGCTCTAGGATTTATAATCAGTTTACTCCTATGAAATTTATTTCCTAGAAATAATAATATAAGATACAGCTTATATGGACTCTTAATGTTTCTTTGTGTTATAGGAACAAATGTGTACTTAACAGCATTGGCTGGGTGATCTTCAAATAGCTTATATGCTTTCCTTGGTGCTATTCGAGCCTCTGCTCAAACTATTTCCTACGAAATTAGACTAGTCATACTTATTCTTTTTCCTGTATTTATTATTATATCACTATGTTGATTTAAGAGAAGAATGGATTTTCCAGTAATACTACTTATAATTCCCTTACTATTTGTATGATTTACAACAACATTAGCTGAAACTAACCGAGCCCCATTTGATTTTGCGGAAGGAGAATCAGAGCTAGTTTCAGGATTTAATGTAGAATATGAGAGAGGATTATTTGCCTTGCTATTTTTAGCCGAATACTCTAATATTATTTTTATATCTTTAGCAACAAGTGTATGATTAATTACCAGTTTTCATCCTTTAATACTAACTATACTTGTTCTAATCGTAAGTATTTTATTTTTAATAGCCCGAGGTGCTTATCCACGTTACCGATATGATTTATTAATAATATTATGCTGAAAAAGTTACCTACCATTTGCTATTTCATTACTATTATATTTTTTATTTTCCTTATTAATATAAAATTTTGAATAGAGCACTAAGATTACTAATTTTAGGACTTGTTATGTTGCTATATATTTTTTCGCTTAAATACAATTCTTTACTTGGTACATTAGTAATTTTAGAAAGAATTATATTAACAAGGATTATATATATTTTATATATTATAATTCCCTCATCGACCCCAAGATTATTTATTTTATTATTATCTTTTGCAGCTTGTGAGGCAGCATTAAGTTTATCTTTATTAACTAATTTAATCCGGCTACATGGTAACGATAAGTTGATTAACTTAACTATATAAATTTGCATAAAATTAAACCTTTAAATGAAATTAGAATTCTTCCCACCCCAATAAATATTAATGTATGATGAAGAAGGGGCTCCATTTTAGGAATATTATTAGGCGTACAATTACTTACAGGCTTCTTTTTATCTATACATTACACTTCAGATATTTTGGTATCCTTTGATTCAGTAATTCATATTATACGGGATGTTCAAAATGGTTGAATCACTCGACTACTACACGCAAATGGAGCTTCTTTTTTTTTTATTTTCTTATATTTACATCTAGGTCGTGGTTTATACTACCAAAGATATTTTCTTCAACCTAAAACATGAATAGTTGGAGTAACTATTTTTCTATTAAGAATAGCTACCGCATTTCTAGGATATGTTTTACCTTGAGGCCAAATATCATTTTGAGGTGCCACAGTTATTACAAATCTTCTATCAGCCATCCCATATTGAGGGAATGGATTAGTTCTATGAATGTGGGGTGGATTTTCAATTGGACAGGCAACCCTGAATCGATTTTACTCCTTACATTTCATTTTACCTTTTGTAATCATATTATTAGTTATACTCCATTTAATTTTCCTACATGATAAAGGATCAACTAACCCTTTAGGCCATAACTTTCATATTAATAAAATTACCTTTCATCCTTATTTTACTTATAAAGACTTAGTCGGGTTTATTATAGTAATATTATCTTTAATTCTTATATGTTGTTTTTACCCGTATTCACTATCTGACCCTGAAAATTTCATTTTTGCCAATCCCATAATTACCCCAACTCATATCCAACCTGAATGATATTTCCTTTTTGCTTACGCAATCCTTCGCTCTATCCCATCTAAATTAGGCGGGGTAATTGCCTTAGCTATAAGAATTATTATTTTATATTTCTTACCTTTTGCCCATAATCATAAATTAATTCCATCTAGATATAATTTTTTCTACCAGGTCATATTTTGAATTCTAGTAACAACATTTATTTTATTAACATGATTAGGAGCTTGCCCTATTGAGGATCCCTATCCATTGTTAGCTAAGCCATTAACTTTCATTTATTTTATAATTTACCCTGCTTCTTGTTTTGCTTCTATATATTATTTTATTTAGTTTATAAATAAAACACTTACTTGTCAAGTAAAAGTAGTAGATCTCCCTACATTTAAGTAGTAGTTTAAAAAAAACATATAATTTGCAAAATTATAATTATTAGTTCTATTTATTTATATATAGCTTATAAAAAGCACAGTTTTGAAGGAACTGATAAATTTCTAAAGAAGTTATATTAATAATGAGATTTTGAGGCTCGGTCAATTTTGTAGATCCTAGCTCACCTGTTCAATCGGAGATATTATTGTTTCACGATCACGCTATAATTTTATTAATTGGCATTTTTTCATTAGTAGCACTACTTGGTGTAAAACTTTGTATTAATAAGTTTTCATCCCGAGTAACACATGAAGCCCAAACCTTAGAAATCTTATGGACCATTTTACCTGCTCTATTATTAATTTGATTAGCTTTACCAAGGTTACGCTTACTTTACTTACTAGATGAACAAAGAAGTAACGGACTTATTCTTAAATCTACAGGTCATCAGTGATATTGAAGATATGAAATTCCCAGTAATTCTACTAGAAATTTTGACTCATATATAGTTCTAGAAAAAAACCTACTGCAAGGGGATTATCGATTATTAGAAGTAGATAATCGCCCAATAATTCCTTATGGAATAGTTGTTAACGCTTTAACAACGAGAGCTGATGTGATTCACGCTTGAGCTATCCCGTCCATAGGTGTTAAGATAGATGCTGTCCCGGGTCGACTAAATATAATAGGACTATTTTCGCAAACTCCTGGTGTATTTTATGGACAATGCTCTGAAATTTGTGGAGCAAACCATTCATATATACCTACTGTTCTAGAGTTTGTAAATCTAAAAGATTTCATTAAGTATTTTTGAAATTCTAATGTTAGAAAATAATTTGTAAAGTTATTAAATGAAAATTTCTTTCTCAAATCTTAAGGTTAAATACTGCCTATTTGTGGTATAGGTGATTTCAATTAGTTTTGAAAAGATTTCATATTTATAAGTTAACAAAACTATTGACCTTCAAAGTCAAAAATATAATTCATTTTGTTAAATATACCATTTGATTAGTATATACAGTACAGCTTCTTTCCAAGTAGTAAGCCTACTAACAGTAGATTAAAATAGATCTATAACTTGGAGTAGGAACTTATATTTGTATTGCACGGAATAAAAGTAATTCTACCCCTACCAAAGAGTATTACAGTTTATTTTGTCGTAAGTAATAATAATTAATAAATTAGATTAAAGAGGAACCTATCCTAGTAAACAGCATTCTTCATTGTGAATAATAGTTAATAATACTAATAAAGCAGAATAAATGATGGGTGTCTATCCAAAAGCAAAGTATAAATTTTATAGTTAAAAAATTTTAATGTTGCATACTACTCTATAGTAAATTGTAATAATATACTATGGATAGTGAAAGTAACCTTAATAGAAAATATAACAATCCCTGCTCTAGAATATAAGAAATCTAACTTTGAAGCTAACATAAATAGTTCCCTCCCTAGAATACAATATCTAAAGTAATATAGTCCCTCCCTGAGGTACAGCATTCACTTACCCTAGGTAATAGCTAACAATAAAAATAAAGTTTTAATTATAGGCGGAAGAATCTAACCTTCAAATATAATTCCTACCTTAATAGATGGGAGCCAACCTAAAATAATATTAATCCATCCCTAAGATATATTATATCTTACTATAGATAATAACTAATATTATTAATTAAGTTTAATTAATAGATGGGAGCCAACCTAAAATAATATTAATCCATCCCTAAGATATATTATATCTTACTATAGATAATAACTAATATTATTAATTAAGTTTAATTAATAGATGGGAGCCAACCTAAAATAATATTAATCCATCCCTAAGATATATTATATCTTACTATAGATAATAACTAATATTATTAATTAAGTTTAATTAATAGATGGGAGCCAACCTAAAATAATATTAATCCATCCCTAAGATATATTATATCTTACTATAGATAATAACTAATATTATTAATTAAGTTTAATTAATAGATGGGAGCCAACCTTATTAGCTATATATTATTGAAATGGATAAAGATAGGTTGAAGGTAGTACATTACCAGCCCCTTAAAAGTATTCTGTAGTAAGATAATAATTATAATATTAGAAAATTTACTTTGAATGACAATCCCTACTTAGGGCACAGTATTAACTACTTAGTTAACTAACTAATAATATTTATTTTAATTTTTCTTTAAAGATAAAAAGCCTACTTAAGTAAGCTAAGTATATAATTCTTAAATCATCTCTAGACAAAAAATTCTTATTATAAATAATAGTTAAAATATGTGCTAATTTTGATTGTGTAATAAGACCCTTTTTGAGTTAATTAATATAACAATTCCTCACCCAAAAGTACAGTATTTCTTGTCGTAGGTATTAGCTGATAATAATGATTAGTTCAATTGTAGACGGAGACTCTTATTTTGAATAAATAAAATACAAATTTTAATACTACATTATTTAACTGATAAGCTTAGAATATAATTAAAAATTATCAAATATAGTAGATTTAATAGATATAACTTAAGTGGTTTTTCTTAAATAGTCATTTTCCTGAAACTTCAAACTTTTCTGTGCTCAACACCAAAGAAAAATAAGAAAATAAAATTTCATGAGAGGCTCTTAATGCCTACGCATATGCTCTGCCACTTATATATAATCCTTTAGTTTATTTAATATAACTATTTAAGTAAAATAAACCCCAAAAATTTTTTATTCCCTGAACTCATATTAGCATTCCTACTACAACCATTTATTCTAATAGATAATATTAGAATACAACTAATTAAAAAAATAAGTATCGTTACACCTGAAGCCGGTCTTAATTGAGGCAATATATCCTAACAACTATAAATAGTTTCCTTTAATTAACATTTAATTGCTTTCATTTAAGCTATATTAGGTTTGTAATAATACTTATTATATTACTAAGGATGCTCGCTTATGTATAACCTCACTAGTAATGTAAAAATATAAGCCTGAATGAAAGAAACAAATATTTCAAATAGGCTATAAAATACTATAATGAAAAAGCTAAGCATTAAAGATAATAAAGGTAAAGATGCCCTTAGTACATTTGAAATTAAAGATAAAATAATGTGACCTGCTCTAATATTGGCTACCAATCGTACTGTTAAAGTAATAGGTCGAATTAAAATACTAATTGATTCAATTACTACGAGAAATGGTACTAAAACTGCAGGGGCCCCCGTAGGAGCCAAGTGAGCTAAAGATTTTTTAAGTGAGTAACTTCAACCTGATATTAAAATAGTTAATCATAATGTTATTGCCATTCTTCTATTTACTCACAGCCTCGTCGTACTTCTATAGGTTAATGGAATCAGCCCAATGAAATTATTCACTATAATAAATAATATTAACAACGTTAAGTAATTTTTTCTTAAAAATATATTTTCTTTAGCTCATAGTGTAGAAATAACGTTTTTTATCCTAGTAAAAAAATATCTATTAAATGTTATACTTGTAAGAAACACCATGGCAACAACGAGAGGTGGACATCTTATGTATAAAGAGATGTTACCGTCTATGGAAGAAAAAAGATCAGAAAACAAAAGACGGATTGTAAGAATATACTTATAAATTAAGGCCGAAACTTAATACAAATTTGTTTCAACCCGTATCTAAAAAAGTCTAGACTTTTTTTATATTATGAAAAAATATCGTAATGTGTATACTATATAGACTTTCATGTATAGTTTTATACAAGAGACAGCTTCCGCTATATCTACTATGTTACGACTTATCTCACTTTCCAACGAGAGTGACGGGCGATTTGTGCACTATGAAATTTTTATTCAACAAATAATATCTCAATTTTAACTTACTTTTAAGTCCATCTTCTTATTAATTTTAAATAATATATCCGAAAGTACATACATATTGTAACTCGTCTATCTCATAAGTATAAGCTGCACCTTGATCTGTCCTATATTGCTAGGTTACTTCGAAAATTTTTTTAAAAAAAATTTTTATGACGACGGTATACAAACCTTTATCTAACTTATGTATATTACTCTTGGTGGTTATCATATTATGTAAATAAGTTCCCCTAAAATTTTTAATAGCCGCCATAATTTTTAGGTTTATATATTAAATATACTATTCCCCATGTTATATGAAATACTTCTAGTATAGTAGGGTATCTAATCCTAGTTTAAATGTTTAGATTCCTTATTTATAGTCTACTTAATATTTAATCTTACTTTTCATAAATTTATATTTTACCAATAAATATTACTTTACTATTTTAAATAATAAATTAAATAACTTTTAACACAAAATAAATTAAATCTGCTTAGGTATGACCGCAATTGCTGGCACCTAATAAATTACAAATATAATATTTACTAAATAAATATTTCTATTTGGTATAATGTCTTTAACTGGTATACACAATTCTTACCATAATTAATTTTTATTAATTAATTTACCTATACCATATTAAAATATTCTATATCTAAAAAGAAAATATTTCATTTTTGAGTTATGAGCCCAATAGCTTATAAATTTAGCTTATTATTAGAGCAGTAAGTTATTTATACTATTCAATCCAATGCCCCTGCTTTTCACTCATAAAATAATCCAAGTAGTAATATACCTAAAAATAACCTGAATCTTAACAGTAACAGCAATGTCTCAGACAGCCTTATTAAGGTGTAAATTGGGAATAATAATACCAATTCAATATCAAAAATTAAAAAAAAAATTATTAATATAAAAAAACGTATTGAAAAAGGCTTACGTATAATCCTCATAGGGTCAAACCCACACTCAAAAGGAGATATCTTTTCATTTGAAAAATTTAACTTTTGTCAAGAAATTAAAAAAAACAACATTAATAAAACTCATCTTAAAATTACTGGAATAAATAAATAATATATCAAGTTATAATAGTGGCTTCACTAGATGATAAATACTACATGATTTATCGAAAAAGATTTTCAAAATCCTTATTAAATAAAAATTAAAATAGAAAAGAAGTACTGAAAATGTTAATTGAGGCTGCTAACTTTAATTAGGGATTACTGTTTCCACTTTTTAGTTTCGATGATTAGTATTATATTAACTATATCCTTTATTAGATTATTATATCTATCTTGAGATCTTATTATTGTTAATTTAATTGCCATTATTATTCTTAGAGCCTTAAACTTATCTAATCAATTCACAATATCTATGGAAAATAGTTACTTTATAGCCGAAAATATATCCTCATTAATAGTATTTTTAAGGGTTGCTATTATACTTTTAAGAGTTATATGTTCATGATGGAATAAAAACTGGAAATATATATGCACTTTGAATGTGTTATGTTCTTTTCTTATTATCACTTTTTCTGTTACAAATCTATTTCTATTTTATTTTTTCTTCGAGGCCTCATTAATCCCTACTTTACTACTAATTATTATTTGAGGCTACCAACCTGAACGATTACAAGCAGGCTCATATATAATACTGTATACAGTCTTTGCTTCTCTGCCCTTGCTAATTTTTATTTTATATTTAAATATAAGTAAATTTTCTATAAATATATATACACTAAGTTTATTAAATTTAAGACTAAAAAATTTTTTTTTGCTACTTATTATTGTAGCTTTTTTAACTAAGCTACCTATATTTGGTATTCATTTATGACTACCAAAAGCACACGTAGAAGCGCCATTAAGAGGGTCTATAATTTTAGCTGGTATTTTACTAAAATTAGGGGGTTATGGGCTATATTTAATTAATAAATGTTTCTTAGTCACCAATCATAACTTAACTCTTATTATAGTTAACTATATAAGTTTATGAGGGGGGTTAATAGCTACGCTTATATGTCTTCACCAGACAGATATAAAAGCAATAGTAGCTTATTCTTCTGTGGCACATATAAGAATTGTAATCGTAGGTATTCTTTTAAATTCAAACTGAGGCTTAGTTTCTTCTAAAATTACTATATTTACTCATGGTTTTACCTCCTCCGGTTTATTTATTTTAGTAAATATAACTTATAAAAAAATTGCTAGACGAAGATTTTCGCTATCCGGAGGCCTTCTTCACTTGTATCCGAAAATATCTATAATATGATTTATTTTTTGTGCAGTAAACATAGCTGCCCCTCCTTCTATTAATTTAATTGGTGAAGTAGTAATTTTACCCATCCTTTATCTATTTAGCTACTATTTAATATTGATTATGGCTATTTGTATATTTTTTAGTGCTGCGTATAATATACTTTTATATAGAACTAGAAATCATGGTTCACCTAGATTATTAATCACCCCTAGAAGGAATTATTATAGATCTGACTACCTAGGCTTATTCTTACACTTATTCCCATTACTTTATCTATTTAAATTAAATTATATGTACATATAATTTTCTTATAGTAGAATTCTACTAATTTATTAACAGGGTAACCAAATTTGATTTACAAAATCAATATTTTATATGTTTAAATTATATTAATAGGAACCTCATCAATAAATACTTACATATAGAAAAAGCCATACTACATCTACAAAATGTCAATACCAAGCTGCGGCTAAAAATCCTACATGATGAGAGCTTCTAAAATGATATTTTACTAACCGTAGTAAACAAACTAGTAAAAAAGTAGCACCTACAGCTACATGTAAACCATGAAACCCTGTAGCTACAAAAAATGTTCTACCATAGACTCTATCAGCAATGGAAAAAGAAGTTTCCTTATATTCCCCTAATTGTAAAAAAAGAAAATAAACCCCTAAAGTAAATGTTAGTAATAATCCTATAATAGCAGATTTATGTTTACTTTCCTCAATTGCATGATGAGCCCAAGTTACACTTACTCCTGAGAGAAGTAATACACATGTATTAAGTAAGGGTACTTGAAACGTTGGTAATGTAATAATTCCTATTGGGGGTCAAACAGAACCAATTTCAATAGAAGGTGCTAGACTACTATGAAAATATGCTCAAAAGAAAGCAAAGAAAAAGCATACTTCAGATAGGATAAATAATATTACTCCAATTTTTAACCCTTTTACTACATAGGAAGTATGATGTCCTTGTAATGTAGACTCACGAATAATATCACGTCATCATAAATAAGAAATAATAGCTATAGAAATTAATCCAAACCCTAATAAATTGATAACCGAAAACCGTAAGTATATAATTAACCCTAAAGGTAGAGAAGTTAATACAGCACAACCTAATAAAGGTCAAGGTCTGAACTCCACTAAATGGAATGGTGTTTTTATTAACTTTTTCAAATATTTAATAATAAATAATTTAAAATTTCTAGATTGTATTTTTTGCATAAGCATCCACCGGAAGAACGGATATCGTTGATGTCGATAAATATAAGATTAAATTTTTGATGCTTACTGAAGGTATTAATAATTACTTTTTCTTCTATAGTTCTTATAGGCCCCTTAATTAGATTATCATCGACGAATTGATTACTCCTTTGAGGGGGAATAGAGATTTCTTTAATAGGTTTGCTACCTATTATAAACATAAATAAAAACATTATAGCCTTAGAAAGATCTATAAAATATTTTCTATTTCAAGCTTATGCCAGAATTATGGTCTTAATTGGTGGTATTAGTTTTGTTCTAACTCTTCATACTAACTATCTTCATCTCTTCTTAATTATTACAGGACTCTTAATTAAAATAGGAATATTTCCACTTCATTTTTGAGTAATTCCTGTGGTTATAGGAAGAAAATATAGACATATAATGTATTTACTAGGTCCAATAAAAGTTGTGCCACTAATATTATTAACTCATATTACTAAAATTGATCTTCTAAATAACTTTTATTTTTTTGTAAGAATTCTAAGTATATTTATAGGATCCTTACTAGGAAATAATTCAACTAATACTCGAGCAATATTAGGTGCTTCTTCTATTAATCATTCTGGGTGAATATTATTAAGCTGTCAAATTGGAATAGGTTGAAACTATTTTTTTACCTATATGATTAGATTAATTATACTACTATTAATAATTATTTCTCATAGGAGCAGACTCTCCTCATTACTTCTCCTAAACTTGAGGGGTTTACCTCCATTTTTATTATTTGCAATTAAATTCAATGTTCTCTACTATGTGGTAATTAATCTAAGTTACATCCTTATTATTTTCATTATTATTTTAAGAGCATTAATAGGTTTAAATTTCTATTTAAAATTTAGCTATTTATTTATACTAATAGGTGATGAAAAACACCATTATTTACTAGTCTCACTCTCCATTTTACTACTAACAGGCGGGATCATTATGTTAACCCTTTTTTTTTATGGCCGAGGAAAATCAGGCACTAAATTTTTAATTTAGTAACGAAACATATTTTTCT